GTGTTGGATCCACAATTAATCCTATGGATCTTTCGGATTGGTGTATTCTTTTCTATCCTGTAGTTTCGGATCATGGATCGAACTAAATATCAAAACTTTTTTAACCATCCTGTAAATTGCCCCCTCTTTTCGTTCCGTGTTTGTTGGAATAGAAACTTTTTAGTATTAATAATTTTAAAAATTAATAAATATAAATAATTAATAAATAAATAATTAATATTAATAGTAGTAGACGAGATTTTACGAAAAAAGTTCTTCCGATTCATAGGAAGGAACAACTATTTATTTATTTATTTTTTCGATGTGAATTTGACACAACAGGGGAGAAACCGTTATTTTTATTTAGCTATTTTTTTTTTATTTATTTCCACATTATTAGTTAGTTAATAATTCTAGTGATTAGAATTATATGCTTATTTTGATAGGAAATGAATCAAATGATTTTTCATTGAATGACTATTCATCTATTGTATTTTAATGTAAATTAGGGGGGCAACAAAGCTCTATGGAAAAATGGTGGTTCAATTCGATGTTGTTTAACAGAGAGTTAGAATACGGGTGTGGGCTAACTAAATCAATGTATAGTTTTGATCCTATTGAAAATGAAAATATCGGTGTAAGTGAAGAAGACCCAATTATAACTGATATGGATAAAAACATTCATGGTTGGAGTGATAGTGACAATTCGAGTTACAGTAATGTTGATTATTTAGTCGGCGTCAGTGACATTCGGAGTCTCATATCTGATGAAACTTTTTTAGTTAGAGATAGTAATAGGGACAGTTATTCCATATATTTTGATATTGAAAATCCAAATTTTGAGATTGACAATGATCATTCTTTTCTAAGTGAACCAGAAAGTTATTTTTATAGTTATAAGAATTCTAGTTATCTGAATAATGTATCTATATCTAAGAGTGACGAGACTCACTATGATCGTTCCATGTATGATACTAAATATACTTGGAATAATCACATTAATAGTTGTGTTGACAGTTATCTTCGTTCTCAAACTGGTATTGATAGTTCCATTTTAAGTGATAGTGACAACAGTTACATTTATAGTTCCATTTGTAGTGCGGACAGAAACAGTAGTGAAAGCGAGAGTTCCAGTATAAGTATAATAACTAGCAACACAAATGATAGTGCTTTAACTATAGGAGAAGATTCTAATGATCTAGATGAGACTCAAAAAGGAGAAGATTCTAATGATCTAGATGAGACTCAAAAATACAGTCATTTGTGGGTTCAATGCGAAGATTGTTATGGATTAAATTATAAAAAATTTTTGAAATCAAAAATGAATATTTGTGAACAATGTGGATATCATTTGAAAATGAGCAGTTCAGATAGAATCGAACTTTCGATTGATCCAGGTACTTGGAATCCTATGTATGAAGACATGGTCTCTCTGGATCCCATTGAATTTGATTCGGAGGAGGAACCCTATAAAGATCGTATTGATTCATATCAAAGAAAGACAGGATTAACCGAGGCCGTTCAAACAGGCACAGGTCAACTAAATGGTATTCCCGTATCAATTGGGGTTATGGATTTTCAGTTTATGGGGGGTAGTATGGGATCTGTAGTAGGTGAGAAAATCACCCGTTTGATCGAATATGCTGCCAATCAATTTTTACCTCTTATTCTAGTGTGTGCTTCCGGAGGAGCACGTATGCAAGAAGGAAGTTTGAGTTTGATGCAAATGGCTAAAATATCTTCTGCTTTCTATGATTATCAAGCAAATAAAAAGTTATTCTATGTATCGATCCTTACATCTCCTACTACTGGTGGGGTAACCGCTAGTTTTGGTATGTTGGGGGATATCATTATTGCCGAACCCAACGCCTACATTGCATTTGCGGGTAAAAGAGTAATTGAACAAACATTAAATAAGACAGTACCGGAAGGTTCACAAACGGCTGAATATTTATTCGATAAGGGCTTATTCGATTCAATCGTACCGCGTAAACCTTTAAAGGGCGTTCTGAGTGAGTTATTTCAGCTCCATGCTTTCTTTCCTTTGACTCAAAATGAAATCAAGTAGAGCTTTAAATAAAAATATTTATTATTATTTTTTTTTTTGTGACGAGCGAGTAATTATTTAGTTTATAGGATTCGTTTATGGCAATCCAATTCAAAATCCAAATAATGAATTTTTCTTTGGTAACATAAGATTTAACTGCAGAAAGAATCATGTGATGCGGATAATTTTTTTTTTATCGATATTCCTATTTTCGTGATTACTAATCAGGAAAACTCTATAAAAAAGCAAATTCTTTCTTCCACGAATTTAGGCAAGAGGAATAAAAGGGATTTCATTGTTCCCTTCTTTTTTATTTTCTTTTTTTTCTATATAAAAAATATATTTTTTATTTTTATAATATACATAGATATATATACTATATATATACTTATATAGATATGTTTAGTAGAATTATATAGGAGTATAATTCTACATGAATTCTAAAAAATATCTTTATAACATCGAACCAAAATGTTAATATAAAAAAACTTAACAGGTACAAATATTAAATCGAGGTACCCATTCTATGACAATTCTCAGCAACTTACCTTCTGTTTTTGTGCCCTTAGTGGGCCTAGTATTTCCGGCAATTGCAATGGCTTCGTTATTTATTCATGTTCAAAAAAACAAGATTTTTTAGATACGGGCAGTAGGGACAAATCTCATCTATTCTTTTTTTCGATCTATAAGAAATTCATGAATTACTCCCCAAGGTTTCCATCAGAATAGTACTAGTTGATGAGCGTTACTTCGGGAAACCAAAAAACAAAACTCAAATTCATTTGGGTTATTGTTATTCTCCCAATTCCAATAAAATACAACTGGATCTAGTATGGGTTGGCGATCAGAACGTATATGGATAGAACTTAGAACAGGGTCTCGAAAAACAAGTAATTTCTGTTGGGCCTTTATCCTTTTTTTAGGTTCATTAGGGTTCTTATTGGTTGGAACTTCCAGTTATCTCGGTAGAAATTGGATACCTTTATTTCCGTTTCAGCAAATGCTTTTTTTTCCACAAGGGATCGTGATGTCGTTCTATGGAATCGCGGGTCTCTTTATTAGCTTCTATTTGTGGTGTACAATTTCGTGGAGTGTAGGTAGTGGTTATGATCGATTCGATAGAAAACAAGGAATAGTGTGTATTTTTCGCTGGGGATTTCCGGGAAAAAATCGTCGTATTTTTCTCCGATTCCTTATGAAAGACATTCAGTCTATCAGAATAGAAGTTAAAGAGGGTATTTATACTCGTCGTGTCCTTTATATGAAAATCGGAGGACAGGGGTCCATTCCCTTGACTCGTACTGATGAGAATTGGACTCCACGAGAAATGGAACAAAAAGCGGCGGAATTGGCCTCTTTTTTGCGTGTACCAATTGAAGAATTTTGAAAAAGAAAAAAATGAATGAATACTTTTTTTGAAATTTTAAAAAAACAGAAAAAATTCTTCAATTTTTCGAAATATTTGATATTTTGATAGATGATAGAAAGGGCATTCTTTCGTTTCGAAATCTGACTAAAATATTCATTTCTTGAAGTGGCCCTCCTTCGTGCATTCATCGAAAACACTAATTGCTTCGAATTTTATCAATGGATATCTTTGGAAAAAATACAATACAATATTTATACAATACAATATTTTTTTTTCCTTCATTCGAATTGGAAGTGGACTGTTTTCTTTCTATTTCTTATTCTATTTCTGTATTCTTTCTAAATTCAAGAACGAACTCCCGAATCACAAATAAAAAACGGAGGAATAGATTTCTCTAGGATTTGTGATAGAACTTAGACTTGATAGAAATATTAATAGAGTTAACGAATGGGGTGAAGGTGAATTCATTAAAGACGAAAAATGAAAAATGGCAAAAAAGAAAGCATTTCTTCCTCTTTTTTATCTTACATCTATAGTATTTTTGCCCTGGTGGATCTCTTTCTCATTTAAGAAAAGTCTGGAATCTTGGGTTACTAATTCGTGGAATACTTGGCAATCCGAAATTTTCTTGACTGATATTCAAGAAAAGAGTATCCTACAAAAATTCATAGAATTGGAGGAATTGTTCCTCTTGGATGAAATGATAAAGGAATACCCGGAAACACGTTTACAAAACCTTCGTATCGGAATCTACAAAGAAATGGTCCAATTGATCAAGACGCACAATCAGGATTGTATCCATACGATTTTGCACTTCTCGACAAATATAATCTGTTTCGTTATGCTAAGTGGTTATTCTATTATAGGTAATCAAGAACTTATTATTCTTAACTCTTGGGTTCAAGAATTCGTATATAACTTAAGCGACACAATCAAAGCTTTTTCTATTCTTTTATTAACCGATTTATGTATAGGATTTCATTCGCCTCATGGTTGGGAACTAATGATTGGTTCTGTCTATAAAGATTTTGGATTTGCTCATAATGAACAAATTCTATCCGGTCTTGTTTCGACTTTTCCAGTCATTCTAGATACCATTTTAAAATATTGGATTTTCCGTTATTTAAATCGTGTATCTCCGTCACTTGTAGTGATTTATCATTCAATGAATGACTGAAAAAATGATCTCCCGATCCCATTATAACGTACTTTGTATAAAAGCTAAACATTCAAAATTGGACTTATTATTTTATTCTTATTTTTCTTTCTATCCGGATTCTTCCTAATATTCCAGTAAAGTTATTTCAGTAAATAGCAGAATCGTGGATAGGGAACTGTACGAGTGACCTACCCAATTTTATTGTAGAAATTTTCAGAATCAATGATTGGAACATGCAAACTAAAAATGCCGTTTCTTGGATAAAAGAAGAGATTACTCGATCCATTTCCGTATCGCTCATGATATATATAATAATTCGAGCACCCATTTCAAACGCATACCCCATTTTTGCACAGCAGGGTTATGAAAATCCGCGAGAAGCAACTGGTCGTATTGTATGTGCCAATTGCCATTTAGCTAATAAGCCCGTGGATATCGAGGTTCCA